ATATATATATATATATATATATATATATATATATATATATATATATATATATATATATATATATATATATATATATATATATATATATATATATATATATATATATATATATATATATATATATATATATATATATATATATATATATATATATATATATATATATATATATATATATATATATATATATATATATATATATATATATATATATATATATATATATATATATATATATATATATATATATATATATATATATATATATATATATATATATATATATATATATATATATATATATATATATATATATATATATATATATATATATATATATATATATATATATATATATATATATATATATATATATATATATATATATATATATATATATATATATATATATATATATATATATATATATATATATATATATATATATATATATATATATATATATATATATATATATATATATATATATATATATATATATATATATATATATATATATATATATATATATATATATATATATATATATATATATATATATATATATATATACTAATATTTTATAATTTACTAAAAAAAAAAAATATATATATATATATATGTATATACATATATTTTATTTTATAAACATTGGGACTTATTTTTCCCTCTTTTCGAGCCGAAATCGAAATGCATAAATTTGCTAATGTTTAGTTTGTGTGATCATCTGTGTATAATGATAAAAGTAGACAGAAAATATAAGCTTGAATAAGGCAAATTGCAAATTCAAACAGGATATATCCAGTTGAAATTATTATTAATAAGATTGTTCTAATTGTTGAAGAAGATATAGCTAAGGCTAAATATGTGCCTAATAGTCTTAGTACAATATGTCCAGCTCTTATATTAGCTCCCAGGCGAAAAGATAGAGTAAGAGGTCGTACTGAAATTCTTACTGTTTCAATAAGAACTAAAAATGGATTTAATCAGTCTGGGGCTCCATCTGGTAGCAATTTACCAATAAATTGTTTTTTTCTGTATATAAATCTTGATATAATGATTGTTAATCATAGAGGTAGGCCTAGTGTAAGAGTAAAAAGTAGATGTGTGGAAATTCTAAATGAATAAGGAATTATTCCTATAAGATTTACTATAATAATTAATAAGAACATAGTAGAAATTACAATAGTATATCCTTTTATATATTTTCTATTAGTTCGTGATAATTGCATATATATAATATTTATTGGTGAAGAAATGCATGATGATTTACGATTATTAGAGACTCATAAATATGACATTATTGATAGAAATAATAAAATAAATAGTAATAAAATAGTAATTTTACTAGATAAAAAGCTAGATCTAGATTCGTATACGTCAAATGATGAGAAGATGTTAGGTATCATTCAAGATCTGAATATAATTCTTTTAAAACTTTGAAGGTTTTTAGTTTATATAACTTAAGATCTTAAGATTTACTTATAAAGTCTGATGAAATAAATCTAATTGGATTTATAATAAAGAATGAAAAGTATAAAATTGTAGCTAGTTGTCCAATTATAATAAATGGTTCTTCTACTGGGCGACCACCAATCCATGTTAAAATTATAAAAGATATAATAAATAGTCAAAAGATGATTTTATTTAGTGGATAAAATAGTAGGGATTTTTTGTTAGATGGGTTAGTTAATGGTATTATATATATAATTAAAATCCCAGAAAATGCTGCAATTACCCCTCCTAGTTTGTTTGGGACAGATCGTAGAATAGCATAAATTCATAAGAAATATCATTCAGGTTTAATATGAATTGGTGTAATAGATGATCTGGCTTTAATAAAATTTTCCGGGTCTCTAAACAAGTTTGGTTCAAATAGAACTAATAGAATAAGAGCTGTAATTGCTATAGAAAAGCCAACAGAATCTTTAATTGAATAATATGGATGAAATGGGATTCGATCAGAGTCACTATTAAGTCCTAATGGATTATTTGAGCCTGTTTGGTGTAAAAATAGTAGGTGAATAATTACTAAAGCAATTATTAAAAATGGCAACATAAAATGAAATGAAAAAAATCGGTTTAGGGTGGCATTATCTACTGCAAACCCTCCTCAAATTCATTCAACTAGTATTTTACCGATATAGGGGATTGTTGACAATAAATTAGTAATTACTGTAGCCCCTCAAAATCTTATTTGACCTCATGGTAATACATATCCTATAAAAGCTGTTGCTATAGTTAGGATGTATAGGGTTACCCCAATGTTTCATGTTTCTATTATAGTATAGGATGAATAATAAATTCCTCGTCCAATATGAAGATATAGAAATAAAAAAAATATAGATGCTCCATTTGCGTGTAAATAGCGTAGTATTCAGCCGTATTCAACATCTCGGGTAATATGTATTACTGATGAAAATGCTAGTTCTACATTTGGGACATAGTGTATTGATAAAAATAATCCAGTAATAGTTTGTACAGTTAAGGCTAATCCTAATAATGAACCATAATTTCATCAAATTGAAATATTATTAGGGGCTGGCAGATCAATTAATGCATTATTTATAATTTTAATAACTGGATGATGGCTTCGGAATGGTTTAAACATATATAAATGGTCGTAAAGGTCCTTTTGAGGTGTAAATTATTTTAGTAATAACTAATATAATATAAAGGAGTAGTAGAATTATTAATCATAATATTGGAATATTAAAATTAAAATATAAATCTGAGGTTTTAAATTGTGATGAATTTAATATAATATTAAAATCTTTATAAAAAACAGATGGAATAGAAATTGTGATTAGTGTTATAATAAATGTAATAACATATATTTTAATTTTTAGGTGTTCATTGGGTGAAAGGGCTACAAAATATGCAAATATGATTAGTATTCCTCCGATATAAATTAAGTAAATTAAAAATGAGTATCAAGATCTTAAGAAAAATGCGTATGTTCATGCTGTAAATAATGCTAATATTAAAATATTAAATGTTATAATGATTGGTGATTTTAGTGTTAGTGTAGTAAGAAATATAGCTAGTATTATATTTATTATAATTAAAGACATTTATTAATATAAGAATTGAACTTATTATTTAAACTTCAAAGGTTTATGTGTACCGTACACTAATAAATAATGAGCCTCATCAATATATACAAATATATAAGCAAATTCATACTACATCAACGAAATGTCAATATCAGGCTGCAGCTTCAAAGCCGAAATGGTGTGTTTTTGAAAATTGATTTTTTATTACACGTATTAAACAAATAGTTAGGAAAGTAGATCCAATAATTACATGAGCTCCATGGAATCCAGTAGTTACAAAGAATGTAGTACCATAAATGCTATCAGCAATAGTAAATCTTGATGAGTGATATTCATTTGCTTGTAACAATGTAAAGTATAAACCTAAGGTAATTGTAAATATTAAGGCTTGAATTGTAGATGTTCGATTACCTTCTATAAGTCTATGATGAGCTCAGGTTACTGTAATTCCTGATGAGAGTAAGACAATTGTATTTAGTAGAGGAACTCCGAATGTGTTTAGGATAGAAATTCCAACTGGTGGTCAAACACACCCTAATTCTGTTGTAGGTACTAATCTCCTATGAAAGAATCCTCAAAAGAAACCGAAAAAGAAGCATACTTCAGATAGAATAAATAAAAGTATTCCAATTCGTAGGCCTTTAACTACATATGATGTATGATTCCCTATAAGGGTAGCTTCTCGTGTTACATCTCGTCATCATAAATATATAGATACTGTAATAATAAATAGACCAAAGTATAAGCATAAATTTCCTTTATTATGAAATCATCTTGCTAGTCCTAGAGTTAGGGCTAAGGCTCCAAATGCTGATGTTAATGGTCAGGGTCTAGGTTCTACTAAATGATATGGTTGTCGAAGCAATATGATATTTAAATTAAACTTACTACTTGGAAGGTAGTTGTACTTATTATACTAATATCATACAAGAGAGGTTTATCCTCATAGGTAAATTTACAGTTTACTGTTTATATTTCAACCATCTTGTTATCATTTTCATGAGGTTATTTCTGGGTTTGATAGTTTTTTATTAGTTTGTTTTATTGGTTTATTTATGAATCATCATGTATTTGAAGATAAAACAATTAATAGAATTCATATAGAAAAAATAAAGTTTATTCATGGTATTGGGGAGAGGTGTGGCATTAAGATTTACCATTACGGTTATTGTAGGCTGACAGACTACTGTTATGCTTTAACTAAAATCTTAGGATTTTAATCATTTAATAAAATCTTTTAAATTAATTGCTTCTACGGCAATTGGTATAAATCTGTGATTAACTCCACAAATTTCTGAACATTGTCCGTAATAGATTCCTGGTAAAAGTGTTATAAATGTAGTTTGGTTTAGTCGTCCAGGAATAGCATCTATCTTAATCCCTAAAGATGGGATGGCTCATGAGTGAATTACATCGGCAGCAGTTAATATTAATCGAATATTTATTCTTGTTGGGATAATTAGTCGGTTATCTACTTCGAGTAATCGATAATCTCCTAAATTTAATTGATCTGTTGGGGTTATGTATGAATCAAATTCTATATTATGAAAATCTCTGTATTCATAAGATCAATATCATTGATGTCCAATAGTTTTAATAGTAATAAATGGGTTAAATGATTCATCTATAATATATAGAAGGCGAATGGATGGAAGAGCTAAAAATACTAATACAATTGCTGGTAAAATTGTTCAAATTGTTTCAATTTCTTGCGCTTCATAAATAAATCGTCTAATGTATTTATTAGAAATTAGAGTAGTTATACTGTATCCAATTACTGTTAATACAAGTGTTAAAATTATTAGTACATGATCATGAAATAATGTTAATTGTAATATTACTGGTGATGCTGGGTCTTGTAGTAGCAATTGTCCTCAATAAGGCATATAAGTGAGTCTGTGACTTACTCCTAATTAACAGTTAGGTGCAATTAATTTGCTTTCACTTAATGGTGTAGTGATGATTCCAGTTTCTTCTGGATTATGAAAGGATAAAGGTATAATATGATCTACTCATTCTATAGATGAAGATATATGAGATGATGTTACTAGTATTCGTTGTGATGAAAATGCTTCTCATAATATGTAAATGAATAAAATTAAAGATACTATGGATATTGTAGATCCAATAGATGAAATAACATTTCATATTATGAATGCATCAGGATAGTCTGAATAACGTCGTGGTATTCCTCTTAACCCTAGAAAGTGTTGTGGAAAGAATGTTAAATTTACTCCAATAAATATTAGAAAAAATTGAGCATTAGAGATTTTTGTGTTTAAACATAATCCGGTAAATAGTGGGAATCAGTGATTAAATGCCGAGAAAATAGCAAATACTGCTCCTATTCTTAGAACATAGTGGAAGTGGGCTACTACGTAATAAGTATCATGTAGTATAATATCAAGAGATGAATTAGATAAAACAATTCCAGTTAGTCCTCCTATAGTAAATAAAAAGATAAATCCAAGCGCTCATAATATAGATGGTGTGTATTTGATTTTTGAACCATAAATGGTAGCTAATCAACTAAATACTTTAATTCCTGTAGGGATGGCAATTACTATAGTTGCTGCAGTAAAGTATGCTCGTGTATCTACATCTATACCTACAGTAAATATATGATGAGCTCATACGATAAATCCTAAAATGGCAATACCAAGTATAGCATAAATTATTCCTAGGGATCCAAATGGTTCAAGTTTTCTAGAATTGTGGGCTACTACATGTGAAATAGCACCAAATCCAGGTAGAATTAAAATATATACTTCAGGATGTCCAAAAAATCAGAACAGATGTTGATATAGTACTGGGTCTCCACCACCTATAGGATCAAAGAAAGCTGTATTTAAATTTCGATCTGTAAGAAGTATAGTAATACCAGCAGCTAAGACTGGTAGTGATAGGAGTAGTAAAACAACTGTGATAAATACTGCTCATACAAACAATGGTAAACGTTCAATTTGTATTCCTTGCCATCGTATATTAATGACAGTTGTTATAAAGTTTAATGATCCTAGAATTGATGAAGCACCTGCTAGATGTAATGAAAAAATAGCTAGATCTACAGATGGTCCTGAATGGGCTAGATTAGCTGCAAGTGGTGGATATACAGTTCATCCTGTTCCGGCTCCTTTTTCTACTAGGGCTGATGTGACTAATAGAATTAGAGAAGGAGGTAATAATCAAAATCTAAGGTTATTTAGACGTGGAAATGCTATATCTGGCGCTCCAATCATTAATGGAATAAGTCAGTTACCAAATCCACCAATAAGGATTGGTATTACTATAAAGAAAATTATAATAAGGCCGTGAGCTGTAATTATACAGTTATATAGTTGATCATTACATAGAAATGATCCTGGTTGTGCTAATTCAATTCGGATAATAATACTTATAGCTGTTCCTACTATAGCAGCTCAGGCTCCGAATATAAAATATAATGTTCCAATATCTTTATGATTAGTTGAGTAAAGTCATCGCATAAATAATATATAATATTGGAGTAAATATAAATCTAATAATCATTGAGATAAAGACATATTTATCTATAGTTACATAATATCTTATATATTTTTTCCTTATTAAAATGTTAATTCTTAAATTAAGATAAAAAAGTAGAGATAAACATGATGAAATAACAATAAATATGGCTGCTTCTGGTAAAACTACTCTAACTGTATAAATTACTATTAATTTAGGAGTAAATCCTGATAATGGAGGTAGACCTGCTAAAGATAGGAGGAGTAATAATATATTAAATTTTATATTAGTTGGTATAGTTAGGATATTTCTTGATATGTTTGGGTCTTTATATGAGTATACTTGAAATATTATAAAAATTGGAATTACTATTGCAAAATACATAATAAAATAATATCATGATTGATAAGTTAGTCCGCAAATATGTGGTATTAGAAATCATCCTATGTGTCTAATAGATGAATATGCTAAGATTGTTTTTGCATCAGTTTGATTTAAACCTAATAAACCACCAATTAGGATTCTAATTAATAGGAATACAGTAAGTTCTGTATAGTCTCTTTTTACATTATTAATTATAATTACGGCTGGTGCAACTTTTTGTCATGTTGATAAAATTATAGCTCCTGCTCAGTCACAGGATTGAAGAACTGATGGAAATCAGTAATGTGATGGGAATATGCCTATTTTTGTTATAAATGCAAATGATAAGATTATGCAGTAGATGTTTATTGACTCATAGTGATTATATGCTATATAGCCAGAAAATAATATAATTGATGAGGCAAATGCTTGTACGATTAAATATTTACATATTGCTTCTATATTTTTTTGTTTAGTAGATTTTGTTAAAAATGGAATAAATCTTAATATATTAATTTCTAATCCTACTCATGTACAGAATCAGTTAGTTCTAGATATTGCTATGATTGTTCTAATAAACATAATTAATGCTGATAAGCGTATTGTAGGGGTTAATGAGTGAATAAAGGTGATAATCATAAGAGATTGATGGAGTTCAACCACCTTAAAAAAGTTAGAAGCTTTTTATCATACAAAATCTCTAATATAATCAATTAATTGAGCCTTCATTTCATTCATGAATTAGACCGAGTAATAAGATTATTAAAAAAAATATAAATATTAAAATATATTGATATGAAAGAGATGAGGATATTAGAATTGGTAAAGGTATTAATAAAACTACTTCAATATCAAATACAATAAAGATGATTGCTAAAAGAAAGAAACGGATGGAGAATGGAAGGCGAGCCTGACTATTTGGATCAAAACCACATTCAAATGGGGACATTTTATTACGGTCTACGTTTATTCGATGGTATAATAGAATTGATAATGAAAATACTAATGTTGGAATTATTATAGATACAATAAAAATAAGTGTTATGATATTCATTAATCAGAAGTATAAACTTTCTTTCGATTAAAAGTCGAACGCTTTTACAAGCTCTCTGAATGAACACTAGAAATTATTCATATTTAACGACATCAATGTTATCCGTTAGTCCGGCTTAGTGTTATAGAATTAAATTATTTAATATAATAATAATTGGTATTATAATTATTAAGATTCTAATAGAGAATGGTAAGAATCTTTTTCATGTTAGTATTATTAATGAGTCATATCGTATACGAGGAAATGAGGCGCGGATTCAAATAAATACCATGGCTACAATTATTGTTACTAGAATTTGATAAATAGATAAAAATTTAAAAATTGACACTAAAAAGATAGAAGTGGTTAGAAGTCTTATAAATAGAATATTTGAATATTCAGCTATAAAAATTAGAGCAAATATACTTGAGCCATATTCAATGTTAAATCCTGAGACTAATTCAGATTCACCTTCAGCGAAGTCAAATGGAGTGCGATTAGTTTCTGCTAAATTAGTAATAAATCATAGAATTGCTACAGGAAGTATAATAATTAATATTATTGTATATATGTAATTTGACATAATAGAAATGTCTATTGACATGGAAGATATTAAAGCTGCTAATAAAATAAGTGCTATACTAATTTCATATGAAATCGTTTGGGCTACTCCACGTAAAGCCCCAAGTAAGGCGTATTTAGAGTTAGATCTTCACCCTGCAATAAATGTTGTATATACATTTATTGCTGAAATACAGAGAAAGTAAAGAATACTGAATTGAATTCAGAATGCAATATTTTGATGTGGAAAAATTCCCCATATTATTAAGGATAGAAAAAGTCCTATAATTGGTGCAATAATAAAAGATGTTTTATTAGCATTAATCGGTGTTATTTGTTCTTTTAAAAATAATTTAATAGCATCAGCGAATGGTTGAGGTAGTCCTATAAAAATTACTTTATTTGGACCTTTACGGAGTTGAAAGTACCCTAATAGTTTTCGTTCTAGAAGCGTATAAAATGCTATAGCTATTAAAGCTATTAGTATACTAATAATAAATGATATTGAAGCTGACAAATTCATTAATATGAGATTTTATTCATATTTAGGGTTTAAACCTAATGCACTATTCTGCCATCATATTAAGTTATTAAATGAGTCGAACATTTATTATAGATTTTCAAAATCTGTTGTTTCCAAAACAAATAACTGCCACTGATTTATCATCACTTGTCGATTGCAAATCAACTGTTCTATTTAAACTAAGCTACATAATAAGTGAATTATTATTCATTTAATGATCCTAAATCATTTGCACTTGTCTGCCAACTTATCATAGTTTATAAATAATTGTTATTAATTCCTATTTTTAGGTTTATTTGGGTCCTTTCGTACTACAGATAAATTTTATGTATTGAAGATAGAATCTAACCTGGCTTACGCCGGTCTGAACTCAGCTCATGTAAGGATTTATAGGTTGAACAAACCTCCATTTATGACTTCTGCATCATAATGGTTCCTTAAGCCAACATCGAGGTGCCAAACAATTTTGTTGATAAGGACTCTAGAAAATTATTAGCCTGTTATCCCTAAGGTAACTTAATTTATTGATCAAGTATTGGATCAAGTAATGATGTATAAATCTCATATAATTTAGGATGTTAAATATTCCTAGGTCGCCCCAACCAAATCTTAATATAATAATTTTATATTTATGATAAAGCTCTATAGGGTCTTCTTGTCTTTCAATTTTATTTAAGTCTCTTCACTTAAAGGATAGATTTTAGTTATATATAGGAGACAGTATTTATTTCGTTCACCCTTTCATTCTAGTTTACAATTAATAAACAAGTTATTATGCTACCTTTGCACGGTTAGGATACCGCGGCCATTGAATTTTCATTGGGCAGGATATACTTTTAATAGTTTCTAAAAGAAATGTTTTTGTTAAACAGTCGAAATAATATTTGCCGAGTTCCTTTTATATATTTTGTATAATACTAGTGTTTACATAATTAGTATAATTATTAGTTTTGTTAAATTCCTACCTATTTTTATCATTACTTAATAATTATTAAAAATAATATTTTACGATAAAGTATTTTATGGTGGCTGTTATTAGGCCTACTAATTGTTATGTTTATTAAATTAATTGATTATATAATAAAACTTATCTTTTATTATTTTACATTCTATTTTAGATGTTCTAATTTATAGTGTTTAGTGGGAACCAGCTATATTCTTATGCGGTTGGTATGTAGCCTCTGAATTTAACTTTTTAAAAGATATTGAAACATCTATTTATTAGTTCTAAACAAGATAAATTCAGCTCATAAAGAATTCGGGTTGTTATTTTATAATTAAGCTTGTAAACCCATTATGCACAAGGTACGTTAATTACTACTTTTAAAATTTATTATTCCTTTACAGTACTTAATTTGTTTTATAATTATTCTTAATAATATTATTAGGTTAAATAAGATATATAGTGTGTTAATCAAGTTAAAATAAATATATTTTTCTTCTAAGTGTAAATTAGTGGCATTATATATGCTATAACTTGTACAGATGCAACTTCCGTTACATCAACTATGTTACGACTTATCCTTTAAGGAGTGACGGGCGATTTGTACTTGTCTTAATTAAAGATTCATTATAAGATCTTTATAATTACTGTTAAGTCCACCTTTATAAATTAATTTATTAACTTATTCCGTATCTATATTAAGGTTGTAACCCATCTCAACCTAATTATAAGCTGCACTTTGACCTGACGTATAATTTTTTTATAAATTTTTGGTATACACTCATGAAGGTATACTTTAGACGGCAGTACACTAACTGAGTTTCAAAATTAGGTGGGGCCAACGTGGATTATCGAATTAAAGGACAGGTTCCCCTAATTGAATAAGACACCGCCAAATTCTTTGGTGTTTAAACTGTTGTTCGTATTTTCCAACTCTGAGGATAAGCTATTAATAGAAGGGTATCTAATCCTTGTTTTAGTAAATAGTTTGGGGTTGATATTTTAGGTTCAATTTATGTGTTAATTAAACTTATTAGTTAATTTTATTATATCCTTAAGAGTTTTTATTATTAAAGGTCTTTCGTCTAACCGCGGCTGCTGGCACGAATTTGGCCGACATTAACTATTTTTACCAATTCACACTTTCATATATTGATTAGTTTTACCCACTGTATTATTAGATTATACATTTTTGTTATACTAAATATTTGTACTTTAAGTTTAATTATACATGAGGTATAAAATAGAATTTAATAATTTAGTTAGAATCAAACTAATAATAAGAGAATTACTTCATTTTTGGGGTATGAACCCACTAGCTTTTTTAGCTTATCTTATTAAAAGATAATATATTAGTATACTCTTAAATCTGCAATTTAATGTTGTTTTTTCAACTATATCTTTAAAAAATTAGTTCTGGTTTTGAAATTAGTAATAAAATAGGTGTTATATGAAGGAATAATAGAAGATAATCTTTAATATTTATAACTGGGTAGATTAATAAATATTTGTTTGTGTTTGCATGATTAATTATTGTATATATATAAAGTGAATAGCCTGCAGTTAAAAACCTAATTAATCCTAATGTAATTATAGAGAAATTAGAATAAGACATAATTGATGTTAAAAGAAGGATCTCCCTTATTAAATTAATAGATGGTGGAGCTGCTATATTAATAATAGTAAAGATAAATCATCAAAGAGATAAAATTGGGGCAAAAATAATAGTTCCTTTTGAGATATAGATGCTTCGTCTTTTTACTAAGTCATAGTTTATATTTGCTATAATAAATAACGCTGATGAGCTAAAGCCATGAGCAATTATTATTGCTAATACTCCTATAGCTCCTCATTTAGTTGATGATATTATGCCTGCAATTAGTAACCCTATATGCCCAATAGAAGAATAAGCGATCAGTGATTTCAAGTCTGATTGACGTAGACAAATAATTCTTGTAATTACACCTCCAATTAATGAAATACTGATAATAATTGATGATACTCTTAATCTTATTCATGGAAATAATATTGATATACGGTACAACCCAAATCCCCCTAGTTTAAGAAGGATAGCTGCTAAAATTATGGATCCAGCAACTGGAGCTTCTACATGAGCTTTTGGTAATCATAAATGAGTTAAGTATATCGGTAGTTTTACAAGAAATCCTATAATGCATAATAATCATATATATTTGTTATAAAATGGATAGATTAATTGATTGTATATTATAAAATTTGACCTATTAGAATAGTATATAATTATCAATAAACATGTTAGTATTGGGAGTGAGGCTAATACTGTATATATAATTAGATATAATCTGGCTTGTAGTCGTTCTGGTTGATATCCTCATTTTATAATTAAAATTGCTGTTGGAATTAGTGAAGCTTCAAATCAAATATAAAAATATAAAATATTTGATGATGAAAAACATATATATAAGATAAGATTTAATATTATTACTGTAAAGATAAAGTATTCATCTATATTTTTTATTTGTTTAATTTTATATCTAGCTAGAATTATTATTGCTGTGATTCAAAATGTTAAGCAAATTAGTGGTGTTGATAATTTATCTATTATTACTCATCTTGAAATTATATAGCCATTATAATAGGCTATTTTTAGTATCATAAAGAATGAAATTAATATAAAGTTAAAGATTACTAAAGATCAGTATTTGTAAAATTTAAAAAGAGTTAGTATGGATAATAATGGTAAAGTGATTATTAGCATTTTCTTAAAGAAATATTTTTAATTATATCATTTCCATATAGACGTACTATGATTACTAGTAATGTTAGGCCTAATCTAGCTTCACATGCCCCTAGGGTTAATATTACTACTCTGAGTAATGGTATTAATATATTATACGTAGTTATAAAAAAAGATAAGTATAATAGTATTCTTAGGGTTAATACTTCTAAGCATAGTAAAATATGAAGAAAGTGTTTTTTTAGTATAATTAAGTTAATTATTGCAATGATTGGTAATAGTGTTATAACTAATGTTTGATAAGTCATAGAACTAGGGTTAAACCTTTCTTTGGTTTACAAGACCAATGCTATATAAGCTTCTAGTTCTTCAGATAACATGAATAATGATTTTTAGCCCCCAAAGCCAATATTTTAAAATTAAATTATTATCTGATATGATATATAATATATTTTTAACATGAAAAGTTAATGTGTTGCTTACACTACATATAATATTTGGGAGGTATACCTGTTTTATTATCTTCAATAATATGATTTATTTAATCTACCCAAATAAAAAATTAAAAATATTATAATTACAAATGAAGAAAATGATAATGTAATATAATTTAAAAGATTAGAATTATTAAGTTTTATTATTATATTAGAAATTAGTATAATTTCTTTATGAGTTCCTAATCCACCTATGTACTCTAATCATGATTGATCTACTACTTCTAAGTAAAGTTTTGAGGTACTTATATAGTGTCCTATTAAAAATTGAGTAGATATTGGTGTTAAATACCATATATAATTTATAAATAATTGCATTGAATATATTATTTTTTTATTATTAATTGCTCAAAATCATGCCATAATTATTCCAATTAATACTATTATTAGAGGTAGTTTTAGTATAATGGGACTAAAATTAGCACTATAGTCAGTAATTGGGTATACCCATCATAGTATTATGCCGGATATAATTGATGGTAGTCTGAGTATAATTATAGAGAATCCAACATATTTTGGTTCTTCTAGTTTATAATATGGTGCCCTATTTAATGGAGACCATAAAACATATATAGTAAATCGTAACCTATAAAAGGCCGTAATACCCAGAGATAAGTATAAAAGGACTATTGTTATTATTCTATTAAAACCTATTATAGATAGTTCAATAATTATATCTTTGGTATAAAATGCAGAAAGAAATGGGAATCCACTTATGGCTAAATTTGACACTATAATGCATGATGATGTAAGTGGTATTTGATTTACCAAATTTCCCATTCATCGTAGATCTTGTCTATGTATGTGATTATGAATTAATACTCCAGCACAAATAAATAATAGTGCTTTAAATATTGCGTGTACTACTATATGAAAATATGCTAATATAGGTAGATTTAATCCTAATGCTGATATTATTAGACCAAGTTGCCTTAATGTTGATAAGGCAATAATTTTTTTTATATCGCATTCAGCTGTAGCTGATAATCCAGCTATGGTTATGGTTATTATTGCAACATACAAAAGAATTCTATTAAATCATATAAGATTAGATAGGAATGGATAAAATCGAATTAGTAGGAATACACCAGCAGTTACTAGAGTAGATGAGTGAACTAGGGCTGATACTGGTGTTGGGGCTGCTATAGCTGCTGGTAATCATCTACTGAATGGTATTTGTGCCCTTTTTGTTAGTGCAGCAATTATAATTATAAGTACTTGAACTCAAAAATAGTCATCAGTTACCCATATTGATATAACATTTCAATGTCCTTGGTTTAGTGTTATACCGATTGATAGAAGAATTATCACATCTCCAATACGATTAGTTATAGCAGTAATTATCCCAGCAGCTAAAGATTTTGAATTTTGATAGTAAATTACTAAAATAAAGGAAACGATCCCTAATCCATCTCAACCAAGTAAGAGGACAATTATATTAGGGATATAAATTAATAAGTTTATTGATAAAACAAAAAGTAATACTAAAATAGTAAATCGATCGACAAATTTATCTCCTTTTATGTATAAATTAGAGAAAAATAGTACATTCCTTGAGATAAATAATACGGCTGAAGAAAAAAGAACTCCTTTTATATCTAGTATAATAGTAAAATTTACAGTAGTAAGTAATATAGGCATAATTTCTCATTCGAGTAGGATAATTTTATTTTCATACATTAATCATAAAGATAAAGTAAATAAAATAATAGATATTACTATTAAGACTTTAGGACTATATAGACTAATTGATTTTTTAATCATGAAATAAGACATTTTCTGTATTCCTGAGACCACAACCCAGAGGTTTCAAATAACCTACCTATTT